TGGCCTATTTGTTTCCCTAGCTCCACCCAAAGAGAAACTGTGAGGCAGTTTCAGTTTGGCAAGTCCCCAAATTCAATTGGAAATATTTTTCGAGGGGTGTCGCAAGGGAGTCGAGGCTGCCTCCGCCTTCACCCAACATCCTCGTAACCTCATAGCTATACTTGGTATACCAGCACCCCACCCCTGCCAGTGCCAACTCCCCTTTTGCTAGGCTTCCGATCTTTCTTACTCATAATCTTTTAGATATGGGATTGCCAGTAACAACTGGTGGTAGAAACGGCTTGACCTCCCCGAGCTCTTGTGGTACAATTTTATCCCTGCGGAACCCAGACTTCCGATTCGGTTCGCGGAAGAGGGGTGGTGGAATGCAGCGGGGCTTGACCAGTGGCTCGTGACGGAACAGGCTGACTAAGCTGCAATCGACTAAACAAATAACCTATTAACCTCAACTTATTTTTCTTTTTCTTTTTGTATGTATCCTTGGCTTTTTCTTTTCACTGCCACTTCAGCGCCGTCGTCGCTGGCAAACTCCAGGTAGTGATCGGATCCTACCTACTCCATATTTTGGCTCACCTACTTATTGGGGTAGTTCGTTAGCGTTAGGTTGCTGGATCCTCTTCAGGTAGCCTCGTCGAAACGAAATAAAGAACGAGAGTGAGATATCAAAAACGTCTTCATTTCAAAATGAATTCCTTATCAAAAAATGATTAATGATGCGGATAAGCTGATACCGACTCGTCAATCTCCTCCATACTCAATCCGCATCATATTACTTGCACGAAAACAAGGAACTCATTAACAAATCTACCCATCGATTTGATAGATTTTTCATCTTTCTATCTGGGTTGCTTACTAATAATAACGGGATCCGGGAAATGAGTGGGGCGCGAAGCCGAAGCCTTAAAAATGAATTGAAAAGGATTTAATTATATCTTTTTCTTTTGTAAATTCTTTTGCATTTGTAGTTGAAAACAATTGGGAGGAATTTTGGACTTTTTTCCTCAGGAGTAATTGAATGACGAGGAGCCGTATGAGGTGAGAATCTCACGTACGGTTCTGTATAGTGACATTGGAGCTGTCGACCATTCCACGACTACACCAAAAAAACCCAACTCTGCCCTGCGTAAAGTCGCGAGAGTTCGATTAACCTCCAAGTTTGAGGTAACGGCTTACATACCAGGTATTGGCCATAATTTGCAGGAACATTCGGTGGTCCCCGTGAGAGGCGGAAGGGTCAAAGACCTACCCGGTGTTAGGTATCACATTGTTAGAGGAACCTTAGATGCTGTAGGGGTGAAGGACCGTAAAAAAGGGCGTCCTAGTGCGTTGCAGAACATTGTCACAACTTGTATCATCGCAATGATTCCGTATCAGTTGTTCTGATATGTTAAATGTGTAGCCGACCCAGCATTGCCAGGGGACTGAAGCCTGCTACTACAGAGATTGATAGAGATTAATTATTATCTATCTATTTGTATGAAACAACTTGGTGTCTAAGGTGTTCTATTCCAGTAAGTTGAGTTTTACCTTCTCACCTAGAAAATCTTAGGACCTCTTTTCCTCTTGGAACAGGTTCAGATTACGACTACGTAGATTCGGTGAAGGCTTTATGCACACCTACTGATTGGATTGATAAACCTACGGACATTCCTAGTAAGATAACTGAATTGCAAGATTTTCTTCTTTTATATCTAGACTTCGACTTCTTTTACCCGTGGAATAGGAGAAAACGGATACTCAATGTGCGATGAGTAAATATGATTTGCATCCTAAAAAATAAATGGTTCAAAATCATTTGAATAGTTTCTATTCAATCATGTGGAAAGCTGTATTCGACGAAAGTCGCACGTGCAGTTTGGAGGGAGATCCTCGACTAATCGGTGGATCCACCCTACAATATGGAGTGAAGAAGCCAAAATAGTAGCTTGAGATACCATTGAAATAAAAGAATTGATTGAAATCTGACATATTTATATTTGTAAACTCGTGTTACATCGGAGCAGTGTAGTGAACAGAAAGAAAAATATCGAATCAGATCCAATTTATCGTAATCGATTAGTAAATATGCTAGTTGATCGTATCCTGAAAAATGGCAAGAAATCACTGGCTTATCAGATTTTTTATCAGGCTATGAAGCGGATTAGGTAAAAGACAAATAGGAACCCACTGTCTGTTCTGCGACAGGCGGTGCGCGGGGTAACTCCCGATGTAGTGACAGAAACCAAACGTGTAGGTGGATCAACTTATCGAGTTCCCGTTGAAGTAGTACCGGCAGAGGGAAAAGCTTTGGCTATTCGGTGGTCATTAATTGCGTGTCGAAAACGCTCAGGTCGAAGTATGGCTTTAAGATCGAGTGATGAATCAATGGATGCCGCCAGGAATTCCGGTAGTGCGATACGGAAGAAAGAGGAGACTCATAAAGTTGCGGAAGCTAACAAAGCTTTCGCTCATTTCCGCTAGTTTCGAATTCGTTCCAATCCACAATCTTTCCGTTGTGGATTGGAACCGGGGCACAAACTACCGGGGAATCAAAAAACACTATGAAGAAATGGTTGAGTGAGGAGTCAACGGCGAATAGCGGGTGTCTAAGCCACAAGTGGGGATCGGCAACTACTTTTTCTTAGGTTGTTAATTATTAGACTCCCCCTAACCTAATGGGATAGCGGGGGGGGGGCCAATGCGGAGTTGCGGAGTGCCTCGCAAAAAGGCTTGACGCGTGACCAGTTTTTCAGAGACTGAAATTGATTGAGGCCCGCACCGCATACCGCATAGAGTAAAAATTTAATTCTTTTTTGAAAAAGGAAAGCCTTGTTGTGAAACAATGGCTAAAAATTGTTTGAGATATCAATAAGAAGCCCCCATATCCGAGAATTCTGGGGACTCAATTAATTTCGGTTGACACAGATAGGTTTTTGTGATATATTACAAATTAACAAGCTTACTAGCCTGGGGAATCACCAATTATTTCTTGAAAACCGAAAATTACCATGACCGCAACTTTAGAACGACGCGAAAGCGCAAGCTTATGGGGTCGCTTCTGCGACTGGATCACCAGCACCGAAAACCGTCTTTACATCGGATGGTTCGGTGTCTTAATGATTCCCACCTTACTAACCGCAACCTCTGTATTCATCATTGCTTTCGTCGCAGCTCCTCCTGTAGATATTGATGGTATTCGCGAACCCGTTTCTGGTTCTTTGTTATACGGTAACAACATTATCTCTGGTGCTATCATCCCTACTTCTGCAGCTATTGGGTTACATTTCTACCCGATCTGGGAAGCAGCTTCCGTTGATGAATGGCTTTACAATGGTGGTCCTTACGAACTTATCGTTCTTCACTTCCTACTTGGTGTAGCTTGCTACATGGGTCGCGAATGGGAACTAAGCTTCCGTTTAGGTATGCGTCCTTGGATCGCTGTTGCGTACTCGGCTCCTGTCGCAGCTGCTGCCGCGGTCTTCCTGATCTACCCAATTGGTCAAGGAAGTTTCTCGGACGGTATGCCTCTAGGCATTTCTGGTACTTTCAACTTCATGATCGTCTTCCAGGCTGAGCACAATATCCTTATGCATCCCTTCCACATGTTGGGTGTAGCTGGCGTATTCGGCGGCTCTCTATTCAGTGCTATGCATGGTTCTTTGGTAACTTCTAGTTTGATCAGAGAAACAACTGAGAATGAGTCTGCTAATGCAGGTTATAAGTTCGGTCAAGAAGAAGAAACCTACAACATCGTAGCTGCTCACGGCTATTTCGGTCGTTTGATCTTCCAATATGCTAGCTTCAACAATTCTCGCTCTCTACACTTCTTTTTAGCTGCTTGGCCCGTAGTAGGTATCTGGTTCACCGCTTTAGGCATTAGCACTATGGCATTCAACTTGAATGGTTTTAACTTCAACCAATCCGTGGTTGACAGCCAAGGTCGTGTCATAAATACCTGGGCTGATATCATAAACCGTGCTAACCTAGGTATGGAAGTCATGCATGAACGTAACGCTCATAACTTCCCTCTAGACTTGGCTTCTGTTGAAGCTCCTTCTATAAACGGATAATATCCGTCTGGTTATGTAGCACAACTGGATACCAAATCTCTTAACTCCAGAGGAGGAGGTTTGGTGTCCAATGAGGTGAAGGTTCGTGCGGTAGAACGAATGGAAAGGACGATAACAGCTTGTCACAATTTCACGATTATCAGTTTCCAACCTTGAATTCTGAAAACTATTTGGAATATCCTTCCGCGATTTAATAGATTACGAAGTTTCCTACTCCGATTTGCGGAATGCTTGCAACCCCCCAACCCAATTTCCCCTTTTCGGATAAAAAAAATTGAGATTGCGTTCCTCATTTCAAAGATTTTCTATTGTCTTGTTATATACGTAAAGTTAATATGTATGTGTATCAACCGAAGAACCTATCTAGCTTGCTTAACGGATAGATCTCGTTCACGTCCGGGGGGGGGGCCAACTAAATCAGCAGAGGGGGCGGACGTAGCCAAGTGGATCAAGGCAATGGATTGTGGATCCATCACGCGCGGGTTCAATCCCCGTCGTTCGCCCATGCCCATCCAATTGGGGTAATTCGATCCCATCGCTCTGCTTGGAACAGGGAGAAATTGTTAAGGTGGATGGGATGTGTGTGGGTCTCCTCGACAATAACAATTTAGAATTCCCGATCTAATTTCAGTTTTGGATACGACTATTCACAGAAATCACTAGACTCGTTTGAAATATTTATTCCATTCTATCTTGAAATTTTCGAAATTATTGGTATAATAAATGTGGGAAATAGATAGTCTCTACCGCATAGAATTAATATGAAAAAAGAAGATAAGGTGAAAGAGGTGGCAAAAGAAAGAGTAGGAAGTCCAGATTTTTCATCTAAAATTTCAGAGTTAGTGGAAGTCGGTCTATTAGACCACTTCTTCGAATCATTGAAAAACCAACATCTCAAAGAATTTCTAATTAGTCCATCTTCCAATTATCAACCTTTTATCAGATTATCTGACTTGTGATTTCTGAGTTCACTATTTTTACGCAATCTGCGTGATTCACTAAAAAGAGATAGTGGCATCACCCTGGAGATGCTAATGCTGTTAGCAATACCAATTTCTATGCATTGCTTGAGTGACAAAAGGTCGATCGAAGGAAGTTTTGTATTAGCGGGAGTCATTGATGGGGGTGACGAAGTAATAAAAAAACAAGCAGAAAATTCTGGTGACTTCTCCTGCGACTGCTTCCCCCGATTCGAAAGATCTTTATCTGTTGGAAGGAATGGAAAGAGGGGAATACCTGTTTCCCGCGACTTAGGTTTGAACGAAGATATTTCTGCAGGTTCAACGAAGAAGGAGAAGCAAGTTCGTTATGATGCGATGATTCCTCTGGTTTCCGGTAGGTGGAAGGCATGCATGGTGAGGGAGTCACTCCTTGCCGGAGATATATCCAAGGATGAGACTGAAAGGATTCAAGCATTTTGTAGGGATAGGTTTTTACAAGATTCAAGTAGGTTTTTCAAATTCTATAACTATTTGGTAGTTTCTAGAAACAACCAAAGTGATTTCGATTCGTTATTCTTTTGGGAAAATCATAACAAGCGAGATCTGGGTCGGTTACAAGCAACACAATTGAGAAGCGACTCATTAAGTCCCGTAGTATTAAACTCCTACGACAAGGCGTTACTTGAATCCGGAAATTCAGCAGATCACCGGGGGGATGGATCGGGATTTTATTTCGAGCGAGAAGCCTTTTCCAACTTGTCTTCATTTACGTCTTGTGAAAAGACGACGTCGTTTCGTGGCTGTATATCCGGATTAGATTGTGACAAAAATGGGGAAGAATTTCCCATTCTACACACTTATTCACAAATGAAAAATGGATTAACAAATCGACTCACCGAATTTCTCTCGATAATTGAGAAATCGAATCTGATTTTTGGTGGGGCAGTAGTTATTGACGTCAGTAGTAGCGTCAAATCTGGGAAAGGATTTCCATTGGAAACGAAGGGTGACATGCCGCTTACTCAAATATCTGGCAAAAAACTTGGGCTAGCAAGTAGCAGACACCTCAACCTCAATGAGATTCTTCCAAACTATTTTCAAATATTTTTAGGTATACCTAGAAAAATAAGTAATCGAAGTGAAAATACTACTTTTTTAAACTAATTGAAAGAAAAGGGTAACATACATTCAATATATTCTTTAGTTAGATTGTATGGACGAAATAGAATCATACCTCTCTACTCAACATACATATTTCTTTTCCATGACTATTTCTGCGCATTATTTGCTGAATATTTCTTCCAAATCAAATATCGGTTGGATGGCTGGACGGGGGGCGGGGAGTACACCGGTGTAACAGGAATTGCAACTGAATAAATAGTATTGAAATGGAAAGATAACGTAGAGCGCCTATTGAACGAATATATTACCTTTCAAATTGATGAGTATAGAAATGTTCAGTCAAATGTGCATAGATGGCTCGATACGACCGGGGATTCGTCTTTTTTCCCCGTCGGGGAAGTCTTAAAGTGTGACTTGGGGGAATCAATTTGCCGTGTATCAATAATAGGAAACGAATTACTGAGTAATATTGGTGTCAGTCTCGGTAGTAACAATCAACAGAACGAAAAAGATTTTCATCGATTTCTTAATGCTTTTTTTCTTTACAAAATGATTGTTGCTGAGGTTACTCGCCAGAAAGCTTTGATATATACCATTGATTATTGCATCGAAAAATTGAACGATATAGATCTCGAGAAATTGAACAAGATAGATCTCATGAAGCTTGATCTTCTATCAAGTTTATTCGATGGTTACATTGACGAACAGATACTTTTCCTCAAAACAATTCTTGAGAGAAAAAAGAGTTTATTCATTGAATCCAAACTGTTAATGAGTAAGAAATCGGTAGGCTCTTCGACCGAGCTGGAACCTGCAGTGAATCCTACTTCTCTCGGGTTGCCCCGCATCGAATCCATCCGAGCAGGATTTTCAAACGATGCTCTTTCCATTACGGGGAGGCAATTTCGGAATCCGTTTCTGCATGATTTAAACCGTGGGGGAGGTTCAACTAAAGATATTGGTGAAAATATTTCGAGATACATTTCCGATCAGGTTAATAAACTAAACTTTCTAGACGACTCACCTATACGGAACTGTGCTGGAAGCAACTTCATTCCGAGAATCAAAAGGGATTTTTTTATTGGGAGATGCAACAGTAGTTATCTCAACGTCCTAGAAAACTTCTATGCGGGCTCCGAAGATGAATATGCGGGCTCCGAAGATGAAACCATCTCATCTAGTATCATCTCAATTATTCATCCCCAACTGTCGGATTCGTTGTCATCCAATTTATCGAGACAGACAGCAGGGGAGGTTGCTGGCCACGTACCCACACCAATTCAATTTATTTTGTCTAATCTGCATGAATCCACAGCATTAGTAACTCATTCAGATGGACTTTCCAATTCTGTTTCGGATCTAAAGAGGTTACTGGCGAGTTTGAACTCATCTCCTCGTGAAACGATAGAGTCATTTCTATATTCGTGCAGTAGCGCTGGAGTTTATTTGGGGAAGACGTCGATAAACTCCGATTCGTCGTCGGATCAGCGACCCCAATCTCGTCCCAAGAATCTGGTATTGGATCGGGTCTATCAGAAGAATTTGTCTATTAGGTATTTCTGGGAACCGGAAGAAATGGAAACATCTTACTGGTCGCTAAGACTCCCATTATGCAACGATGTAACATCGAGATCTCTAGCAGAATCGATTGGAAAGGAGGTTGCGCGCGAAGATACGGACTACGCGGATCAATCTATCCGGAGAGAGGCTATTCGTCCATCCCACTTTATCAATTTCAATGAATTATTAAAAGATTTGAACAGATATAAGATCTCTTGGATCTTTTGGAAAGACAATATCGGTGAAAAATGGAGCTTATTTAGAGATTATATACCTTGGTTTTTTACCCCCACCTGGTGGAGATACTTCTACGATCCGATTAGAGAAACATATCCAGAAGTAGTACTTAAAATAAGTTATGACTCAAATCATAATTTCCCTAGAATTTATAAAGTAATTGCTGAGGATGTAGTAGATGGCGCGAAAGCCTATTTAATCCAAAGACTGCAAAGCCTAGGATTGAGATTTGACAACGATTCTATCAATACTATAGTATCCGAGATAGGTCTTCTTATTTTCGAAGAAATTCCTGATGAAGCGGAGATTTTACATTCGGGAGGATGGTCAGTATCTCAATTTTCCAATAGGTCTATCTTCTATTACTTCATTCTCTCAGTATTAATTGTTCTTGCATTATTCAAACACCCTTTGTCTGCCGTTTCGGGTTTCAATTCCTTTCATTCATGGAAACGTTTCAATACTATTGAATATCTAACAGACCCAACGCGTGGATCCTATTTGAAAGAGGTAATGTATTCCCCTTCGACAAGCTAAATGTCAACGAGAGATCTACTAATCTATTCTTTGAATAGATTCCTGAATTATATAAATAATATAATCTTTTTCTCCTTTGTGAAAAATGAACTTGATTCATGGATGTTTCATAAAGAAAGCTCCGATATCCTAGATAGTAAGAAAGAACTACTGACTCAACATTTAGTGACGAATAAAATTCTTCATAGGTATGTGTCGAAATTGAATTCCAACTATGATTTATTGAGCGACGAGATTTTTCATGAACCTTACCCACAAGAAAGATCTAATGTTTTGGCATACTTACTTCAATTCTGGCAAAATGATCTATTGAGTCACAAGATCCGTAAGTTGGATCCTGCGGAGAAGTGGGCTTTTTCCGCCCTCGAGAGAAATATTCTATTTTCAGCAGCAACGGGACGAAGAGGCAGTCTACTAAATATGCCATGTCATGACATACCTATCTCACTCCAATCGGGATTATTACCATCTAAAGGAATTTTGCTAGTAGGACCCATAGAAACTGGCCGATCTTCCATTATTAGAGATGTAGCATTCGATTCCTACTTTCCAGTGGTGAAACTACCACTGAAGAAGCTGATATACAACCGATCCTTTTTTAATAATGCACGTGGAAATTTCATCTCGAAAGAAAGCGTACACCGATTAAATTTCGTTTTTGAAATGGCGAAAGAGATGTCTCCTTGTACACTATGGATTCAAGATATTCATGAATTGAATATTCATCGTTCGTATCATAAGCTAGAAGCTGATCCCAAATTCTTACTTTGCCAAATATTGAAAAGTATTGGTGACAGGCGCAGCAATTCCAACATCCGCAGGAATGTTGTTATCGCTACGACTCACGTACCTGCGAGGATAGATCCAGCTCCAATAGCTCCGAACCGGTTAAACTAATTAATAAATTTTCGAAAATCCAACGGGTATCAACGTCATAAAGAATTACCAATTCTATTACGTATCAAAGGTTGCGAAATGGAGGCTAATCCGCCTCTTCCCCCTATTGAAGGTACCGGGTCCGGAACTACGGGTTATAGTAAACGAGATTTATTCCTTCTTGCTAGTGAGGCGTTATTAATAGGTACTTCCAGAAGAAGTGAGATTATATGCAGCGACGCAATTGAATTAGCTTTGCATAGACAACATTCGACTGCTAGTGATATGGGCAATGGGATAGAATCCGGTTCTGAATGGGAAATCTTTTCTCACGAGATAGCGGAAGCTACTTCAAAGAATAGTTTGATAGATACTTATCTCACAAATACGTATATTGGTCGTAACGCGTTAAAAATGCGATTCTATTATTTGTCTAACTGGTATGTGGAACCTCCAATAACCAAGTCAACATTTAATGAATTCACTCTATTTTCGCATATCCTAGGGATACTAGCTGGATTAGTAGCTCGCGATTCGCTCCAAATGGATATGAGAAAGAAAGAAAATTTCATTGTTATCGACAAACTCGTAGAGAATGACTTGAACCTAGCTTGTGGTGTACTAGAAAACCTCTCGACTAATTTTTCACGTTCAGAAATTTGTAGAGACGAAAATCGACACGGTAATAGTCTTTCCTTTTCCGTTCCTATCGCTAAACCCAAGTATTGTTCAGGTGTAACCTCTACAAGTCGTTCTTCTAAATTTATGAGAAGGGGGGGATTTAGCAGTCTAACCGACTTCGAACTGCAACAGTCACCCGAACTAATAAACTCAAGTCCGACGGAAGTGTCGCGTGAGATCACTTGGTCCCATAAGGCTTGGCGTCTCCGTTTCCTGCGAAGCGGGGCTTATGAATTGATGAGGGTATTATCTGAACCCAATCATTTGTATAATTTAATTCTCCTCTACCAAAATCAGAATTATATACCCCAACAAGATTTCGAATTCAATAATATTAAGGGTGACAGAAGTAAATGGTGTGAGAAAAGCGGATATCTATTCAGTTTTGAAAAATCTGCGACTAATGTGACAGATAAATCTATTAAAAGATTGGAAAACCGGTTGGATAATATGTTGCTACGTGAGCAATTTCTCGAATTGGCAATATCCGGCGACTCATCTAATGAATATGAAACACATTGTAATCGATTCGATGAAACGACTCGACTCTTCGGGGGGCGCTTCATCTGGGACCCCATGCTTCTGTTCCAGCCAGATCCTAACATTCCTTCCTCGCGTCGCAGCTTGTTGCCGACGAAAGAACTGGCGCGGAGGCTTTACGCCATTTACGGCATGAGAAGGCAGCACCTTAATAAAATGTCAAATAAAAAAATTAAAAATTTCTTTCTCTATCGTGAAGATAATCCGAAATTGAAACCTGACTCATCTATTAAGCGGTGGAATAATCTCCCCTTGGATGAAGAGGAGCGAGATTCCGAATACGTCAAAGAAACTTCCTCTATGAATATACATCTGCAATATCCGCAGATATTTAGTCCCGCTCGCTTTGATTCCTACGTGGTGGCAGAAGATTTCCCAGAGCGATTTATTCGGTTTAGGCTTCTGGTTCACAGAAACAAATGGATGAGGCGAAACCGTTGCCCATTTCAGGATTTTCTTATCTATAACATGTTGCTTGAAATTTATTAATATCTATTCAATCCGTTCTGATTTGGTGGGGCGTCACTGGATCGAGCGACGAAACAATTTTTTCATGAAAGTTCATAGAACAAATCTTAGATACCCCTCATTCTGTCTAGATCTCTAGCAATATAATTAGAAGCCAAGTCAGTAAAAGGAAGGTCTATATTTTCCTTTTACTGATACAAATCATTTTATTGCAACATCTTAAATGGTTAAGGAACTGAAGACCATTTCTTATATGAGTCTTTTATGAGTCTTTCTGCTTAGAAAGAAGATTGGGAGGGAGCAATAGCTTATTCCGTAGGGATTTTGCGAAACAGCTTTTTAACATCACGCTTGGAATAGATCCTTTATCTCAGAAAATTGTGGATTTACTCCCCTCCCCAGATGACTGATTGATTCGCTCATTCCAATCGCTCAATACGCCGGAATTGGAGTGGGGGTCCCCAAAAACGACCTCTGAATAGCCAGGGTCCTTGCCTTGGGGTATTCAAGGGGGCGGGGGGGGGTAAGGACGCACAAATCTTTTTCCCCTCAATTGTTGGAGCTGGAAATAAGCACGATAGTGAATCATTCACAGGTTGGTGGGTCATGGTCCGACGCAATTTGATTTGGCATATGTGGGAAACACAACTATCCAATTACTAGGAATTACTGACGTAGATTCGGACGAATCTCCCCGGGTAGGATTCGAACCTACGACCAATCGGTTAACAGCCGACCGCTCTACCGCTGAGCTACCGAGGAAAGTGGTAGGGGATTCAGTCCCATACACACCCGAAGGCTTTTGTTCTTCGAACCGCTTCTAAATCTGTAATACGTTAAGCTTTCTCCGACATTTCGTGAAGTAAACTTCGCGTACACTCTAACTCCCATTATAGGAGGAGGCGGCGGCGATAGCAATCCCATTTGAATGGAAGGGTCCCCGAATCATGGGAGGGGGCAATCGATCGAGGTCGAGATCAACCCCACAAGCCCCCCACGATCTGTATCGATTAATCACCAATTAGTACTTCCTATTCCCCCCCCTCCAAGAAGCATAGTAGAATAGCCGCAGGATTCTCCTACCTTATAGGAAGAAGTAATATCTCTGGGGAATGGAAAGAGCAGAAAGGGGAGAGATGGGGATGGGGAAGATGAACAATAGTCGGGAGAAATGAACACGAATTGGAGCTTCGTGAAACGAAAGTAGCAGTTTACGGCAAGGGCGGGATTGGGAAATCAACAACTAGCTGCAACATATCGATAGCTTCAGCTAGACGGGGGAAACGGATACTACAAATCGGGTGTGATCCCAAACATGATAGTACTTTCACTCTCACAGGATTCCCAATACCTACAATTATAGATACCCCACAGTCGAAAGATTATCATTATGAAGATGTGTGGCCCGAAGATGTAATCCATAGGGGTTATGGCGGGGTAGATCGTGTCGAAGCCGGCGGACCCCCCGCAGGGGCGGGCTGCGGGGGATATGTCGTAGGAGAAACGGTGAAGCCATTGAAAGAATCAAACGCCTTTTACGAATACGACATTATTTCATTTGACGTTTTGGGGGACGTAGTTTGCGGGGGCTTCGCTGCTCCACTGAATTATGCGGATTACTGTATTATTATAACAGATAATGGATTCGACGCCCCTTTCGCAGCAAATCGCATTGCCGCATCGGTCAGGGAAAAGGCGCATACCCATCCCTTACGGCTAGCCGGTTTGGTGGGAAACCGAACATCTGAGAGAGACTTAATTGATAAATATGTAGAAGCTTGTCCCATGCCCGTACTAGAGGTACTACCTCTAGTTGAAGATATTCGTGTTTCTAGGGTAAAGGGAAAAACTTTATTTGAAATGGCTGAATGCCAACCAAATCTGAATTTTGTTTGTGATTTTCATTCAAATATAGCGGATTAGACTCTACCTAAGCCGGAGGGAATCGTACCACGGGAAATTCCAGATAGGGAATTATTTAGCTTACTTTCCGACTTCTATCTAAATCCTAACTCCGGAAGGAAGCAGAAAACTAAAAATGATCAGCAAGATACTCTGCATGATCAACAAGATACTCCACTTGGTTTTACCATTATTTGACACCGAAGAGGCTACATCCTCGCATATACAATCTACACCTCCCCAAGGAAACACTTTCACGAAGACTCCCGAGATTCCTACTTTCGAGTGCGAAACTGGTAATTATCACACTTTCTGCCCCATCAGTTGTGTAGCTTGGCTATACCAAAAAATTGAAGATAGTTTTTTCCTGGTAGTAGGTACAAAAACTCGTGGTTACTTTTTGCAGAATGCTCTTGGAGTCATGATTTTTGCAGAACCTCGTTACGCAATGGCAGAACCGGAAGAGGGAGACATTTCGGCTCAGTTGAATGATCAAAAGGAATTAGAAAGAATTTGTTTGCAAATAAGAAACGATAGGAAACCCAGTGTTATTATTTGGATCGGCACCTGTACCACAGAGATAATAAAAATGGATTTGGAGGGCATAGCACCCAAATTAGAAAAGCAGCTTGGAATACCGATTGTGGTCGCACGGGCAAATGGGTTGGACCACGCTTTCACCCAGGGGGAAGATACTGCATTGGCGGCTATGACACATCGATGTCCGGAATATAATCGTCGTACCACGCACCAACTTGGAGAAGACATGGCTAGGCATGTTGCGGTTGACGTTGCCCCAAGCAAGAAATTTTTCGACGAAAGGGGTAAGTCAAATATATGTAATTTAGTACTTTCTGGATCTCTGCCTTCGAGTGTCGCTTCTCAATTGAATTTGGAATCGAGGCGTCAGTCTGTTTCTGTGTCGGGTTGGCTACCCTCGCAAAAATACACCGAACTCCCCGCTTTGGGGGAAGGCGTCTACGTCTGCGGAGTGAACCCTTTCTTGAGCCGAACGGCGACAACACCAATGCGTCGGAGGAAATGCCAGTTGGTCGGGGCGCCTTTTCCTATCGGTCCTGATGGAACACGCGCTTGGATCGAGAAAATTTGCTCAGTATTTAATGTAAAACCAGATGGCCTGGAAGAAAGAGAGAATCAGATATGGAAAAATCTTAGCGATTACCTTGAAGTAATAACTGGTAAATCCGTCTTTTTCATGGGAGATAATCTATTGGAAATTTCTCTAGCAAGATTTTTAATTCGATGCGGGATGGTTGTTTACGAAATAGGTATCCCCTATATGGATAGGCGATATCAAGCTGCTGAGCTATTGCTTTTGCAACATACTTGCGAGAAGATGAAGAAGCCCACGCCCCGGATTGTTGAAAAACCCGACAACTATAGTCAGGTGCAGCGTATGCATGAGCTACAACCTGATTTGGCAATTACTGGAATGGCCCACGCCAATCCCTTGGAGGCTAGAGATATAGATACCAAATGGTCAGTCGAATTCACATTTGCGCAAATTCATGGATCTGCTAACGCGAGAGACGCTCCGGAGCTAGTTACTCGTCCATTGCGACGTAGAAGTGATTCTGTATCAGGCTGCCGCAGCTTATCGAGACAGACGGTAGATGTCTAATTAAGCTGTTGTCGAAGAAGTAATTGTCGGAAATTGGTAATTAATCATTATGCAAAGTTATATAGTTATCTATAAAAGTTCTTAATCAAAAAACTTGTTCATTTCATTAGTTCCTTTTTTTTTTGTTTCATGATTGAGAAAATAACTCCCAACCTCTCTGGTCAAGTTTGCGGTCCAAATCTGTAACTGATTTTCCAAAATCATTTGTCTTATTTTACATTCGCGTGTATAATGTACCTGATATGGATGCGGGCATTGTAGGAGTGGATATTGAGATGGGGAATACCACTTGAGGGGTCTAAATGAAGAGGGAAAAGTGCGAAGGTTGGGAATCAAATGGGGCAGCAATTCCGCACATCAAAAATACTACAACGAATACAAATATAGATATATTGAATACTTTGTCACTAACTGGGCTGAAATCGATGAGTGCTTATATACTTTTTGGCCTATACTACGGCTTACTCGCTACACTACCTGTGGGACCTTCCCAAATTTTATGTATGAGATCCTTTCTTTTGGGGGGAAATATCAGCGGTCTCGTGTCTTTGAGTGGTTTGATGCTGGCGCAGCTAGCAACTACGGCATCAATATATTGCTCGCCAATCTATATATTGTTATCAAAACCACATCTACTAACCGTCGTTGCAATACCTTACATGGTCGTATTTTGTCTGACAATTAACGACTTACCAAATTATCAGAGTTTGCGTCCCGTCACCTCGCTGCGCGACTCCCGAGTAGTAAGTTTATTTTTCAATAGCTTCTTGTTTCAAGTCTTGAATCCCATTCTACTACCCAATCCCGTGTTGACAAGACTAACCCACCTGCTTTTCTTTCGCTACAGCAATAATTTACTATTTGTAATAACTAGTTTCTTAGGTTGGTTAACTGGCCACATAGCGTTCAGCTACTTGTCCAAACTACTTCTGATTCGTGTGAAAAAAGATTCGCCAATAACATATCTACTGGTAAAACGTGCTATCTATGCAACTTTTAGTATTGTTTTTGTAGCAAACGCGTTGATTTATCTGGGTAGAGCTCCGGTGTCTTTTTGGACCATAAAGTTCATGAATGAATCCCATGATAAGGAAATGTCTTTTTGGGAAATTGCGGAGTACCCAGACTTTTTGTGGTGGTTTCTCAAGCCGTGGCCTACCTCTTTCTTCGATCCCTCAAGAGAGAATCGAGGTAATCGATTCATCAGAAATAGCCGATCCGATATAAACAGCAGCTTTTACAAGGGAAAAACATCTACATATTTCTTCAAGAAGTGTCTAACTGATGGAAAACAGAGATTATGCTTCGCGGCGTTGCCCAGTTTGTCAATTTTTGAGAAATAATTGGAGAAATCTCTAATTGGGTCCCGTAAGTTTGCGGGGACCTATTCCTCATATCGAGGCTGGATTTTGCAGAAATTGGTAAAAAATAAAATTTTTCAAAAAGAATTAATAGATCGAGTCAAATTATTGGATACTGGGTCTCTCTTTTCGAAAGCGATGGAGAGAAAAATTCGATTGGTAAGTGGGGGTAGGAGAAGGGTACCCCACGTCTACGACCCTTTCACGGATAATTTACGTGGGCGGATTCCGGTCCCACAAACATTTTTAACGGGGGATGAGTTGGGTTTGACCAGATGGTATTGGACTGAGTTGGAAACGAGGGAAAAGATTAAAAGGGGAAGAGATGCTGCTGTAATTAAAAAAAATTTCATCGAGGATTGGATTTCTTCGGGTAATGGAAGATTGAGGCGAGGAGGCAGGAATCCTCTACCGTGGGAAACTTTGCCAGCAAAAGCTCGACGTATGTTCCATTTTATGTTCAAAAACCGAGTTTTGTACGATTATGACGTACAAAAGATTCTTAGGAAGATAAAATCTCCGTCCGGGCCCGTTGTCACTTGGGGAGAAATAATGAACCTGGATCCCGAGGATCAAGCATTATTTCTGACTTACATGAAACAAGAAGAGAATTGCTACAAATTTGATCGAATTTTATTGTCAAATAGATTTGTGATAAGCGGCCGGAAATGCCCCCTACACCCGAAGAGAGGGGTGCGCACACTTCACAAAATTGAGGATCTGAGTGCAAATCTAGCTCGGAATAACGAATTATACTTCGATACTGAGTTTGATTTTCCGGGAGCAGATGGCGATATCCGTCACAGAAAATTGCGGAATGTTGGCTTCACCTTCGCAAAGGGAAAACCCAGATCAACGAAATTAGTGAAACGATATGCAGCAATATCCGACTTCCGTCGAAAATTTTTAAAGGGGTCCATGCGGTCCAGGAGACGAAAGACATTGCTCTGGAAAACACTTCAAGAAAAAGTGCGTCCGGCTTTTTTCCTCAGATTAATGGAAATACCAATTCTACTTCAACTACCCGTTGAGCAGTTAACGGGTTCAAAGACCGAAAAATCTTTGACTGGCTCGAAAAAGATCACGGATTACCCATTTGGGCAGCAATTAACTACTTCCTCGTTGACGAAGAAAACTTTAAGTCAGTCTAAACTTGCTCGTTCAGCTGTAGCGGCTAGATCAGACATAGGTCCCATTCATAATGGAAGAGGCTACATGCTGGTTTTTCAATCGAGATTTCGAAAGTTTATAAAGCTACCTGTACTTATAGTTTCTAAAACTATTGGCCGTATATTGCCTCGGCAAAATTCCGAATGGAATAAAGACTGGACGAGATGGAAAAAAGAAATTCACATTAATCGCACGTTTGACGGTGAGGAGTTCTCGCAGGATCAACTTCCCCCCCGCTGGTTGAGAGAAGGTATACAAATAAAGATTTTATATCCGTTTCGGCTGAAGCCCTGGCACTCCAGTGGGGATAAAAAACGACTGACTCCTCGGAAGAAATATATGAAAGCTGACTCTATTGGGTATCGAGAATCGAAAAACAAACGGAGGTTGAAACAAAATAGGCCTAGATTTACTTATTTAACTGCTTTGGGGTATCAGACAGATATACCTTTTGGAAGTATCCAAAAACAACCTTCATTCTGGAGGCCTGTGAGAAAGGAACTGATTCGAACTTGCAGGGAGGGATTTTCACTGGGAACCAAGCAAGCCTACCGTTTTCTCGATTCCAAATTCAATTTGGGGAAAATTTTGAAACCAAGTTTAATGTTGCTAAAAGAGTTCAACCTGTTTTTTAAGGCTGGAGGAGTCTCAGCTGACTCCGTCCCGACTTATAATAGTCGGATACGTCCCATATTAACCGACAATGCAAATAAAATAGTAGAATTGAATTTCAATTTTGGTAAGGAAAGAAATGGGCGATCCATTGATGTCGACGAGGAAGTGCAACCAGCTAGTGATATTAGTAAGCAATTAGTTGCTCGAAAATCAACTAGTGAGGAATTTGTGGTGAATAATTACGTAACCGGATTACCAAATCCGTTAAATGTGGGGGTTGACCTGGATCAACCGGACGCTGAAACAACTCAAGTTGATGAATTAACTTTAGATTACAGGTTGGAGAATACAGACCTCGCCAATTTTACAAAATTCGATGAGGAAGAATTGACAGGTTTTAAAGAAATGACCTCGAAGTTATATATACTCGTTGCAGAAGCAATTGAGAAATCGCTTTTGGTTACATCAACATCGTATCTAAAAGTTAACAGAGATTTCTGTTACTATTTCAATGAACTTGTTGCGTTGCGCGCGCAACTAGTGGAAGTAATTAATACCACCATTCGGGAGACAGATTTAGGTTTCTCCAGATCCAAAAATAGATTGCCACGGTTTGGCAAAACTCAATGGTTACCTCAGGCTTACCTCTATAGCAGTGTTTGGGATCTCGGCGTGAAAAGAAACTTAAACCTGAATTTATTGGTGACTGGTAGCAGGGGCAATCGTGAGGAAGGGGTTAGAAACAACGGGGGCCCGAGTGGTAAATCAAACCCTTACAAGTCTGAGCAACCTTCGTCTTATTCGGTAGATTCCCCCAGGCTTTCAATTGGGTACGACTTAGCTACTTCAAGCTCAAGTGAAATAGGTAATTGCACAGATATCTTGTTTGATAATGCGACTAGTAAAGTTGCAAAGGAATTTCTCAGTGAACAGGTTTTGAAGTGCATAGAAGAATGGGGATTTTTGAAGAAGTTATGTGATCTAGACGCCAGTAATTGGAATAAATGGTTGGATTGCTTTTCTGAATACAACTTGCCACTGACACTGTGGCGCGACGTAGCACCCTACAGATGGAGAATTAGTTCCGATTGCTTGAACGAACAACTCAGTGATATCGGAAAGGAAGTTGCAAATGAACGAGAATGCCACGTCCTTCGAGGTGATTTACACAGCTATTCCATATATGCCGGAAAACCCTTACTTAGGGATCGGGTTAGAAATCTTAGTAGGCTTCGCAAACGTAGATACCTATTACAAGGTCTCATTGATTTTGTACGAAATGGGGATATGCGAAAACTTTCCATCCGACGAGATGCTGCCGCGCAAAGATTTTGTCGCGAAAATCGTATTTCGGAAATGACTAAAGTAAGGGGGAGGGGGATGAATAGATTCCCTGACTTCCGCACCTCCGACTCAGAGATCAAATTCAACTCTAAGTTTGATTTGATGCCGTGGCTAGTTACAGATTCTGCGGGAGCAAAAGACCTTTTTAAGAAGAAGATAAGGAGGTCAAGAGATCCTATTTTGAAGGATAATACTACATACGGCATAGCACCAGATATAAATCGTAGATTCCAAAAAGTATCTGATGAACTGTACGAAATAATGCTAGATGAAAGGGAAGATGCGGACTACCTATTTCGGTGGAAGTGGAAGTCTGAAGTGAAGCTAGAGAATTTGAGAAGCCTAACAGCTCTCACAAGAATGTTAGGAGATGACCGCGATCTCGTCACACTTTGTGCGAATACCTGTGTGGATTCGGAGCTATTAGACCTATATTTCGACGCAACAACGAAACTTGGTCTTTTCTATGACTTGTCCATTCTCTCGGCTCATCGTCTACCAATATTATTTGACGACCAAAATTTGGTATACAAAATAATTAATCCCTTGTTAAAATTCAAGTCTAGGTTGAAAAACAGAGTCAAGAGACGGATATACAGAAAAATATATAGTGATACTTATATCTCAAAATTGTCACTTGTAGCCACAGAAGTAAACAAAAAACGGTCTCGCACTTACAACATTGGAGATCTCTTGCTTCCGCGACGTCGGCGGGAATTTCGATTCCTCCGATCTCTGCTAATGTCGAGGTCTACAAAACCGGGAGCACACTACCTCGACCCCAAATCTGATCCCATACCGAAAATTGAACGGACCCGCCGCGGCAAAGAATCTGAGCCTTCGGAGCTAGGGGAAGTTCAAAAAGTTAAACGATTTCTATGGCCCAGCCACCGTCTAGAGGAATTAGCCTGCACTGGTAGATTCTGCTTCAACACTACTACTGGAAGCCGATTCACGACACTTAAAATCCGTATGTATCCCATTATTCGGAATTAGCGAGAGTGAAGGGGTATGAAGCACAAAACAAAGATTTCGACAGATGTGTAATTAATTGGAAATACCTCCGCTTCGGTATTTCCAATTAATTACACAATATATATAACGTGAATCGCGACAGAAGTTGTGACTGTTCGTGGATGAAACATAGATACCCACGCCTACCTACTGCGCATCACACCTAAAAAACTTAAAAAAATCGGACTTCGTTTCGTCCAAGGCGCTATTGCTGCAACTGCTGACTAAACAGCTTATAATCGATTTGAGATGGAGCAAGCAATCGTAATTATTATCATTATTACTACGGATAAACATAAATCTATTGACCCGCATCTAGTCGGTGGGAACGGAGGTACTGGGTTTACCGCTTCCCAAATTCATTATTTGACTTATCAGATTTTGAAGCTTACTTCCCACCTGGAATCACACTCCGAAGACTACCCATCCCAAAGAGGTTTGCGAAAATTACTTGGTAAACGTAGGCGTCTTTTGATTTATTTATCCGATGAGAATACAGCTCTCTACACCAAAGTTGTGAAAAGTTTAGGTATTCGGGGTTTAAAGGGGCGTTAAAAATTGAGCAGAGGTTTGATATTTCAACGTGTCGTAGTTGGCGCAGCTTCTTCCGGCGAAGCTAGATCCTGCGATATTTACTGGAGAGGAAGTAACTCACGGGTATGCATCTTAAAGAATTGGATCCAGTTACAGTAAGCATGGGCCCTCATCATCCATCTATGCATGGTGTTCCTCGGCTTGTTGTTACCTTAGATGGCGAAAATGTCGTTGATTGCGAACCAATCTTGGGATATCTGCATCGAGGAATGGAGAAAATTGCTGAGAGCAGGACGATTTTGCAATACCTTCCGTACGTAACGAGGTGGGATTATTTAGCCACTACGTTTACCGAAGCAGTAACGGTCAATGCGCCGGAGAAATTGGCAAATATTCAAATCCCCGGAAGAGCTAGCTATATACGCGTAATCATGCTCGAATTGAGCCGAATAGCTTCGCATTTGTTATGGCTTGGGCCGTTCCTGGCAGATATTGGTGCACAAACTCCATCTTTCTACATATTTCGAGAAAGGGAAATGATTTATGACTTGTTCGAGGCTGTTACCGGTATGCGAATGATGCATAACTACTTTCGCATCGGAGGAGTTGCCGCAGATCTGCCTCATGGATGGGTAGACAAGTGTTTAGATTTCTGTCATTATTGCCTACCAAAAATTCATGAATATGAGCGGCTAATTACGAGGAATCCTATCTTTTTGAAACGGGTAACGGGGGTAGGTTTCATCAGCAGGCAAGACGCTATCAGTTGGGGTTTATCTGGACCTGTATTACGGGCCTCGGGAGTTCAGCGGGATCTTCGCAAAGTCGACCACTACGAATGTTACGACAACCCGGATTGGCAGATTAAGTGGCAAGAAGAGGGAGATTCCTTAGCTCGTTATTTGGTGCGAATTGATGAAATGAAGGAATCAATCAATATCATTCAACAGGCGCTGAAACTTCTTCCAGGAGGTCCATATGAAAATTTGGAGGGTCGACGTCTCGTCCAACAAAAAAAAGAAATAGACTGGGGTGGTTTCAATTACCAGTTCGTTGGCAAGAAATCTTCTCCCACTTTTAAGTTGCCTAAGCAGGAGCATTACGTAAGAGTAGAAGCTCCCAAGGGAGAATTGGGAATCTTTTTGGTTGGAGATGACGGTGTTTTTCCTCGGAGATGGAAGATTCGCCCACCTGGTTTTATAAATTTGCAGATTCTTCCCCAATTGATAAAAGGAATGAAGCTCGCAGATATTACGACAATATTAGGTAGTATAGACATCATTATGGGAGAGGTTGATCGCTGAAATGGTAACTCATATCGAAATTTACAGAAAACAATTAGTTCAATTATTTAATGAGTTAGAGTTTGCAACAACCTCCCTTGAATCAATTTGGATTCTAGTTTCTACTCTCACTTTAGTTACGGGAGTCACGACAGGAGTACCAGTAATCGTGTGGCTCGAGCGAAAGGTGTCTGCGGGGGTACAGCAACGTACTGGACCGGAATATGCGGGTCCGTTGGGAATTACTCAATCTTTGGCAGATGGAATCAAACTTCTGTTAAAGGAAGACATCATTCCATCCAAAGGTGATGCTTGGCTATTTATCACTGGACCAGCCGTTGTAGTCACACCAGTCTTAATAAGTTATTTGGTAATACCCTTTGACCAAAATATCGTTTTATCTGATCTGGGTATAGGTGCTTTTTTTCGGGTCGCTGTTTCAAGCATCGTACCTTTGGGTCTTCTTATTGCGGGGTACGCCTCAAATAACAAATACTCCTTTTTAGGTGGTCCCAGGGCTGCTGCCCAATCTATCAGTTACGAGATACCCCTGGCCTTGTGTATATCATCTGCATCCCTACGTGCGATTCGCCAAGCATTAATAATAAATGGAAACTTACTAGTTATTAGTAAGTAGTTGAGAGATATTATTAAGTAGTAGACCAAATAGTTAGTTGGGTGAGATCAAACGGCGTTTTCGCAGTTACGGGTTCAAACCCCACACCCCATGTACGGGCGTAGAAGCATATCCGAGCGGTGAATTGAACATCGCCTTACCCCAGGTCTAGGCTCCATCCAGGCTTGACGCGGGAACGCAGGTATTCGTTTTCCGCTTTCCCTTAGGATTAGATGAAAGTGAACAGTAAGAAACACCAATATGCGCAAGAGATTTGTTAAGCAGAGGGGGTTGTAGTGGAAGGGAGGGGCAACCAGAGCACTGAGATATCTAAAGGGTTGGAAATTTTCAACTTCCATCTGCCTTTCCTAGTGTTTCCGCACATGAAATACCCTCAGTCTAGGTAGGGACGGCTGAGTAGTGCATCCAAAAAATTTCAGTCTCGAGTATAGTCCTGTTCACTGCGATGCTAACCGTTTGGAACGAAGTAACCCTCATAACAGTTTCAGCGATCATAAAATCAAGTATGAACTTTTTTTAGTTTTAGCCTGGAGCTTGCTGCAACAGGCACATTGCCGAACTAGTCGATCTGATTTTTCCTTCTACTTTCAGATGGAACTAAAATTAATTTCATTTCTTTTTTCTATTCGGAGGTGACAAAGATATATGTTGAGCTTGAGAAGTTTTGCAACAGGTCGGTTTTTGAGAATGAAGAAGAAATAGATGAGGTTGGGATAGATTCAGAAGCAATTGCCTTGTCGCAGCAGACGGAATCCCATCAATTTGAGTTGGTTATTTTTATTTCAGCCACAGATGACAACCATGCGTCATTAATCCCTCTCTATGAAATTGATGAGGAGCCGTATGAAACTCTAATTTCATGTACGGTTTCGGATTAGAGGCGGAGGTCGCCGCCGACTACCCCTATCTGGTAGCTTGAGTACGGTTGATATAGTGAAAACGCAGTCTAAATATGGTTTTTTTGGATGGAATCTGTGGCGTCAGCCCATAGGGTTCATAGCATTCTTTATTTCGTCATTAGCAGAATGTGAGAGGCTGCCTTTTGATCTGCCGGAGGCGGAGGAAGAACTGGTAGCAGGTTACCAAACCGAATATTCAGGAATAAAATTTGGTCTATCTTATGTCGGTTCTCACTCAAATCCATTGGCTTCCTCACCATTTGTAACAATTTCATATCTGGGTGGATGGGATTCCTCAATTCCTTTCTTCGAAAATCTTGGACGAGATTTTTCATTTCCAAATTCTAGCAGTGAGTCGTTCGACGTATTGGGGCCAGGGGTGGGCATCATCACCACATTATCAAAATCTTACTTATTTATATTTATCTCTATCTTAACAAGATGGACTTTGCCTAGAGTAAGAATAGATCAATTACTAGATCTTGGATGGAAATTTCTTCTGCCTATTGCCTCAGGAAATTTGTTGCTGACAGCCTCGTTTCAACTTCTGACAATAAGCTAATCTCCTTCACTTCAGTTTCAGTTCAAGTCAAATCTGTTTAATCTAATAGAAGAGAAAAGAAACAAATATGCTGTTTGTTTCTTTCTTTGTACATATAATTTTATCTGTACCAGAAACAAGTAGCAAGTTGGGTTCATCTATCCTATGTTTTCCACACTAATTGAATTTCGAAGTTATGGGCAACAAGCCGTAGAAGCCGCGAGATATATAGGTCAAGGCTCCGCGGTTACTTTAGATCACTCAAATCGTTCACCCATAACTGTCCAATATCCGTATGAAAAAATTTTACCATCCGAACGATTTCGTGGGCGCATCCATTTTGAATTTGACAAATGTATTGCTTGCGAGGTACGTGTCCGAGTATGTCCGATCAATCTGCCAGTCGTAGATTGGATCTTGATGAGGGACATCAAGAAAAAACGGTTGAAAAACTATAGCATCGATTTTGGAGTTTGCATCTTTTGCGGAAACTGTGTCGAATACTGTCCAACCAATTGCTTGTCAATGACTGAGGAGTATGAACTTTCCAGCTACGATCGTCATGAACTAAATCACGATCAAACGGCTTTGGGGCGTTTACCTCTTTCCACATCCCAAGATGTTTCAATTCAAGTGGTTTCGACTTCACTGAATTATTTATCCAAAAGGTTTGAGGGTGAAAAACTTAATACCTAATTAGTCACCTGTAAATTATTTGGATTTTCTGAAAAGTCAATTGATTGATTTGGTTATTCATAACCAAAAGAAAAGGAAAAGAACGAGTATGAGGTAGAGGTATAAATTTCGTAAAATATTGAAGTAACTGTGTCCAACGAATCTATCTGAGTTAATTCATGAATTTATTTTGTCACTAATAGAATCGGGTATTTCACTAGGAAGTTTGGGCACAGTATCATTTGCTAATGTGGCTCATTCTGCTTTTTCCTCGGGGTCGGTTTTCACCCGTATATCCCTATCATACTTCGTATCGAATGCTGATTCCGTAGCTGCCGCACAACCGCTTGTCTATGTAGGAGCTATAAATGTGTTAATTGTGTCTGCTGCAATGGTTACCGACAAACTGACGCGATCCGATTCTGCCACTCGGGGCGTGGGGTACTTCACCGTTTCAGGAGCTTGCGCAGCCCTCTTTCTGGTATTGGTTAATATGATTCATAATACAAAATGGTTTGACATAAATTTCATCAATCAATCGGAGATTCTTTCGCCAAATACACCCAGGACTGACGTTCACCAACTCGGGTATAAATCACTGAGTGAGTTCTTAGTTCCGTTCGAGCTTCTTTCAATACTTCTTCTAGTTGCTTTGGTGGGGGCAATTAACCCAGCGCGTGACGAAGACGCAATTACAACTGACAAGAAATCACCTTTTTCATCATCTCGGAGTAATTCTCCATCTCTCTGATTAACCCTAACCCCCTCGAATGGAAGTGGGAGAGAAGGAGTTGCGAGAAAAGTTGACTTACCAACATTTTTGGGGGGGGACTTCAATAAATCATGTTTGAACACGGACTAATTTTAGGTGCTTACCTTTTGTGTGTCGGATTTCTCGGCTTAATTACGAGTAGAAATATGGTTAGGGCACTTATGAGTCTCGAGTCAATTTTTAATGCGGTTAATTTAAATTTTATTACATTTTCAAATTTTTTTAACAATAAGCAAGCGGGGGGGGAGATATTTCCAATATTTGTGATAGCCATTGCGGCTGCCGAGGCCGCCACTGGGTTAGCCACTGCCCTTTCTCTTCATCGAAATAGGAGATCTACTCGTATCGATCAGTTTAATTTGTTAAAATGGTGATTGATAAGTACATAAATTGATTTTATCAATCTAATCGATTTTTTGTTCAACTAGAGTATCCCTATCTATCAAATTGCTTTGATACCTCCCTCTACATCGCATTTTAAAAGTAACCAACTTATCTTTTTAAAGAAAGGGGACAAGTTTTCAAAAAAAAATGGGATCTGATCAGATGGATTTGGAAGTCAGTGGAAATATTTTACTTGGTAATGAAAATACGTATTTGCGTGAGGGACGAGGGGAAAAAAGTTTTACTTCAACTTTTTTACTAAATAAAAAATTGGTATACGAATTCAATAGGAGTAAGTAAACTCAATGGCACATTCAGTGAAAATCTATGACACGTGTATCGGTTGTACCCAGTGTGTAAGGGCATGTCCTACGGATGTCTTAGAAATGATACCCTGGGATGGGTGCAAGGCAAATCAGATAGCCTCCGCTCCTAGAACAGAAGATTGCGTGGGTTGTAAGAGATGCGAATCTGCGTGCCCAACAGATTTTTTGAGTATACGTGTCTACCTAGGGGCTGAAACCACCCGCAGTATGGGTTTAGCCTACTAGTTAGTTAATGAAACAGTAAAAATTAATTACTAAGTTATTTTGACTCGTACTCGAAGCTTCAAGATTGCGAAGTCCGAGTATGAGTCGTTGTAATTGGCCCACGCAGTTTCCCTCGTATCAAAAATTATTTTTTATTCATGATGAGTAATGTACCTCGGCTAACAACGATCGTTCTCTTTCCAATTCTTGCCAGTTTCTTGCTTCCAATTCTGCCTCGTGATGGAAACAGAATTATTCGATGGTATACCCCGGGCATTTGCATATTGGAATTCTCGCTGATTACTTATATCTTCCATTGCCACCTCCAATTCGATTCCCAGTCCATCCAGTTAGTAGAAACGTCCAACTGGATAAACTCCATTCATTTCCATTGGAGATTAGGTATTGACGGACTTTCCATGAGTCTTATTTTACTTACGGGTTTTATAACTACTTTGGCAACCCTAGCGGCTTGGCCGATCACTCGTAATACACGGCTATTTCATTTTCCGATGCTAGTTATGTATAGCGGTCAAATTGGGCTGTTTGCTTCCCGCGATATCTCGCTTTTTTTCTTCATGTGGGAGTTGGAACTAATTCCAGTCTACCTACTTCTATGCTTACGGGGCGGAAAGAGACGTCCATATTCGGCCACGAAATTTGTTTCATACACAGCCGGCGGCTCCATCTTCCTTCTAGTAGCAGCCTCAACCTTGAGTTTTTATGGAGACGGGGTACCCTCCTTCGATATCCAGGTTTTAATGAGTAAATCATACCCCATCTCGTTAGAAATTGCTCCCTACCTAGGCTTCTTAATTGCCTATGCGGTGAAATTGCCGGTATTCCCCTTTCATACTTGGTTGCCAGACACTCATGGAGAGGCACATCACAGCACATGCATGTTACTAGCTGGGGTATTATCAAAAATGGGAGGATATGGGCTGATTCGAATCAATTTGGAGTTACTGATTCATGCGCATTTTTTATTTGGATCATGGCTGATACTGCTCGGAGCAATTCAGATTGTATATGCTTCTCTAGCTTCTATGAGTCAGCGTAATCTCAAGAGAAGGATAGCCTATTCATCAATTTCTCATATGGGTTTTGTAGCCATCGGGATTGGTTCGTTGACAGACGCGGGTATTAACGGAGCCATATCGCAAATGATTTCTCACGGCTTAATTGGCGCGGCGTTACTTTTCCTCGCAGGTACTTGCTGCGACAGAACGCATACTCTCCTTCTTGATGAATTGGGGGGAATAGCAACTCCGATGCCTAAACTATTTACCACGTTTAGCGCGTTCTCGCCGGCATCTCTTGCATTACCAGGAATGAGTGGTTTTGTATCGGAATTATTGGTATTTCTGGGAGTTGTTACCAACGAGCAATACTCGTTTTTTTTCAAAGCGGAAATTACGGTGCTAGAGGCAACTGGTACAGTATTAGCCTCCATCTACTTGTTATCCATGTTACGCCGAATGTTTTATGGCTACAGGTTGTCCAATGAGTCAAATCCTTATTTAATTGATTTTGGTCCGAGGGAGGTATTCACCTTGACCTGTCTCTTCCTACCAATACTAGGTATCGGTTCGTATCCAAATCTAATTTTACCTCTACGGAATAGTGAAGTGTCCTCAATATTGTTTTCATATTCGAATGTGGGGTAGGGGGTGGGGGTGGACCCAACTCAAGTAAATTACAATATTATCAATAATTTGATACGGAAAAGCAAATTATTTGGTTTTCGGTTCTTACTTGGTATAAAAGTTCGCCAATTCTAACCGCGCCAACGATACTTATATGCGACACGCTTGTCATTTTCCAACTGTTTATGCTTGCAGTCGCTAGCACGGATAAAAATAGACTGGGATGGGGAAGCAGAAGCAGACAAAAAAGTGGATGCAGCTACTTCCTGCTCATCTTTTAAATGTTTGTTTCTGTCCCTCCCCCCCTCCCTTTCTTTTCAATTATTTCCCCCACCAATTTTTCCTTCGCCTACCCAGTGAAGCCGAAAACCCAGTGAACTAAACGCGTCTATCTCCGATTTAGTAATTTTCAATTTCGTTGTTTCTATATTGGCCATCCGTAGTTATGTAATCCAATTCCCAACAAATTGACTCCCAAGAAGCGAACCCAAACTGAAAGAAAACCTGTAGATGCTGCCGCAGCTGGCCCCTCCCCCATCCACTTGTTGGTTATCCTAATGTGGAGGTAAGTAGCATGTATTGACCGAGTTACTAGCGCCCAAGTTTCTTTAGGGTCCCAGCTCCGATAAGATCCCCGAGCTTCATTAGCCCACACTGCTCCGGAAGGTATACCAATGGTTAATAACGGGAACCCTAAGCCTATAATTTGGTAAGCCCATCTATCTAATCGATTAATTAATTGACATTTCCTTGAATTTGGGGGTGGTAGATGAAGGAAACTCCGTGCATCAGTTCCGCTACGAATGTTTGGTAAAGTACTACACTTGTTGCAACTGCGCCTTGAATCGGAAACGGAGTAATTGTTTACTTCACCGTAAAAAATACTCGGTGGAGATATTGCCGACGAAGATCCGCACAGCAGGGTTGCATAACTCAGTGACGTCGTACTTACATGCGTCGTCGACCGATGAGACTGCGAAGCAGGTACTGAAGGCGTGGATTGCTGCATCTCCCCAGGAAGACCTAGAGTTGCGAAGGCGTGAGTCAGCATAGCACCCGGCGCTGTAATTGCACCCGACAACCCATTCTGATTCCTGACTTCCGAAATTACGTATAGTAAAGAGAAGCTCCATGAAGGAAACATCGATGACTCGTACAGATTGCTCGGTGGTAGATGCCTAGTTTGGAACCAGCGGATTAATGAAAATTCCGTCGTACAGAGAAAAGCAATTGTCATACCCTTCTTGCTAAGTCTATTTGACTTATCGAATTCGTAAAATAAATTGGTTGGATTCGGCGGCGTAGCAGAAAAAAGCATCAAAAACGAGATTTGGAGAAAGGCGCGTTCCATATAGGTATACGTCGTAATGAAGGGAGACCAGTAAATTATTCCAATTTGATTTGATCAGATTCAAATCAGTTACTACCAAAATAATATTTTCCCTTTTTTTTTGCACAAACGCGAAGAGGGATAAAATTACCGCTTTTACGACTCAAATAGAAATTAGGTACTAATTTCTATTGATTTGAAAAGTATACTGAACCGGAGAAAATACTTATCTATATTATATAGATAAAAAATCTATCTACATATTGGTAGATTTTTTTCACTTATCTATTTAAGTAGATGCGGATGTAGAAGTTGGAGAACTTTTTAATGCCGCTACTCGGATTCGAACCGAGATGCTCTGGCACTGCTTCCTAAGAGCAGCGTGTCTACCTGTTTCACCATAGCGGCTTTTTATGGAAATATATATATAGGTATGAAAATATTCTATATCAGTTTGGGATGGCACGTCAACGTCTGGTTGCGGAAAATGTAGAAGTATGCCGACAAGTTACTGTCGAAGTGGCAGGAGAGATAAAGGTTTTCTTGCTCTTCTAATAAATTACCTTAACAAATAGAGTACCAATTTAACAAATAGATAATCAATGAAATTAAAAGAGTGCTAGCGCTAGCATGTAATGCGATACATACATATATATATATATGTGTGTGTACATATATGACGGAATATGGCGCAGTTTGGTAGCGCGCCATCTTGGGGTGATGGAGGTCACAGGTTCGAATCCTGCTATTCCGAGTGGAGATAGAGTCACTAGGTGTGTGAAGAAGTGATAATATAGGTTTGTTGCTTTTCCAGGCAAGCAATTGACGTGCTGAAATGCATTTAGATTTAGATGGAAAACTTTTTGCTCTCCCAAGATCTGTGGGAGAAACTCCGGGAGAAAAGAAAAGGCAAAAGAGAGGTTTTTTTGACTTATTTCATCTTTCGGAGTCATTTGTTTTTTCCTCGCCCATACTTAAAGGAAAAGTATAGTCCTCTATCTTTTTTTTGTTGCCCCGACTTTCATATGTCCTCATCTACCGGAATGAAGTAGCAGCTGCCAACTAGTTAGCCATTAACTTCTGCAATATCAAACCTATTTCACGTTTCAACTCGTTGTCTATTGAGTTCGATATTCATTAATCAAACTTACTTATGTCATAGACGTAATTGGATAAATCGTTACCGGTGAGTGTCAAAACCGTCAGACAGAATACCTCAAATTTTTAATGAGGTATTCCAGATTATAAAGTCGGTTTTTTTGTTACTTAATGCACCAGTACCAACTTGTATCATATTTCCTTTCCGCGTCTCGGGGTTTTTCATACAATCACTTACTTCAAATATCTACCTACCCATATATCTACCTATCCATATAGATAGGTGATACGTTTTTGGAGGTGACAGATAAAAAGTACTCTTAGTTTTTTTAGGAATCTTTTTTCCCAGCCATTTTTTCTGTTACGTAGTAAAAACTTTTTGAACGACCGGTTAAAACGGATTGGGCCAGGGAAAAGGCCCTCGACGCCACTCCTACGGATCTAATTTTCCATACGTGATTACGAATCTTCTTCTTCGATCCAGAAGTTCGTTTTTTAGGAACTGCCATATATCTAGTATTTCTTTACAACTCACTTAGAACTATGTTGATACGTACCAATAGAATGGATATAATAAAGAGAACTAAATAAAAATCAGCACGGGGAAAGATAAATAAAAAACCAATGAAGTTCTATGCTGTTGCATCAATTTTGTAAGTATCTATTGACTCGATATAAAAAACTAGTTAAGATTTGTTTAGGTCTTTGCCGCCGAAGTGGATGGAATCAACAACGAATCGGGTCATATTTTCTCTATATCCAAGAGTTCGTCATGTTTTCTTCTTAGAGTGAATCTTCTGTATCACCAGTTTTTTTTCGAAGCAACCGTGTAAGATTCTGCCTCTGACAACTGCATCATCCAACCACGGATAGCCAAAATTGATGCTAGATCCGTGACGAATAAGTAAGACCCGATTTATCGATATTTTTGTATTGGACGTCAACACGGGTCGAACTGGGGCGAAGTGCCGAGCATCGTGAAATCTTCCCTGCTCTACTCGGAGTTGTTTGCCGCCGATGTCAATTACTGCATATTTATTCATCCCAATTTTCCCTTTCTATCTCTCCATTTCTTTTTTTAATACCGAAAAACAATGAGGGGGTGATTTGCAAACCCATTCAGAATTGAATTGTCTGACTTGAATAAGTATCTTGGGCGTCTTTAAATATTGTCAAGCTTTTCACATTTTGTTGTAACATGAAACTAAAAAAGTGTACAGATGAAGTTTTTTGTCTAATTAAACACTAATTGTATCATTTGCATATATTCTATTTCATACTGTTCCCATATTTCCATTTTCGACTCCCAACCAAAAGAAGTTGAAAACAACAACAAATTTAATTTGGATTTGATACGCCCGTGGAACTCTCAAATAAATATGCTTGTTTCATTCCCCCGTGTCCGTTGGTAGCTTCTCGTTTGACCGGATCTCTATCGTTTCTTTTTCCAAAAGCTACAAGAAGCTTACGTCGCCTGTGCGCAGCTTTCAATACTTTTTCGTTAACCACCGCTACGTCTGTATCCTCCGCCCCATTTCGGCAGCAAGCCGCGACTCACTCCATCCAGCAGTATTTGTGGGCTCGGATTCCAAAAAGTGATTTTCGTCTGAAAATAGGTTTTCTGATTGATCCGCTTACTCTTGCCATGTCAATATTAGTTACTACCGCAGGTATTTCGGTGATGGTTTACAGCGATAGTTACATGTGTCACGACTAAGGATACGCACGGTTTTATGCCTATCTAAGTTTGTTTACCGCGTCAATGTTGGGGTTAGTTTTTAGCCCCAACCTAATACAGATTTACGTATCTTGGGAATTAGTTGGAATGTGTTCCTACTTGTTGATAGGTTTTTGGTTTGCGAGATCGAGCGCCGCAAATGCTTGCCAAAAAGCCTTTGTGACCAACCGCATAGGAGATTTCGGGTTGCTGCTGGGTGTATCAGGCGTCTACTGGATAACTGGTAGTTTCGAGATCTTTGAATTGTGTGACTGATTTTCCGAATTGAGTGGCAGCGGCGTCATCAACCCGATCCTTGCTAATACAATTGCCCCTCCACTTTTTCTGGGTCCGGTTGCCAAGTCCGCCCAATTTCCACTTCACGTATGGTTGCCAGACGCCATGGAGGGACCTACGCCCATATCGGCTCTCACCCACGCAGCTACTATGGTGGCCGCCGGAATTTTCTTCACAGTTCGAATTTTCAGCCTCATTTCGGTATTGCCTTTAACGATGCATACTACTTCTTGGGTGGGCGGAATAACAACCTTGTCGGGCGCCACGCTGGCTCTTGCCCAGAAAGATCTAAAAAGGGGTTTGGCTTACTCCACCATGTCTCAGTTAGGATATATGGTATCAGCTTTGGGTATCGGTGCTTCTCGACCGGCTTTGTTTCACCTCATTACACATGCTTATCCAAAAGCTTTGCTACTTCTGGGCTCTGGTTCGGTTATCCATTCCATGGAGAAAGTGGTCGGATACTCCCCCGCTAGAAGTCAAAATATGTTTCTCATGGGTGGATTACGAAAACACATGCCAATTACTGGAACTACCTTTCCCTCGGGCACTCTTTCTTTGTGTGGCATACCCCCACTATCCTGCTTCTGGTCCAAGGATCAAATTATTGCAGAAAGTTGGTTGCGCTCCCCTTATCTCGGATTAACCACTTCTATTACAGCAGGGCCTACCGCGTCTCACACGTCTCGTATCTACTTTCTCACTTCCGAGGGAAATTTCCGTGCTAATCAAATGAATTACGTCGGTTTCGATACTTCCTCCCCATCCAAGAATATTATTACCTCATGGGGTGGGGCTCGACCGGAATCACTTGCCACACAAGCAAGTAGCAATGTCATATCTGCAACAGATATGGAGCGAAGTGGGGTTGCAGAAACGGGAAACCTCGTCACCCCGCCTCCTCCCGAAGGGGGCCCAATTCGTGAAAAGGCGATTCAAAACTATTCCGAACGAAACTTGCTACACCCCCAGGAATCAAATTTTTGTATGGTATTGCCTTTGATTGTCCTGGTGATACCCACTGTATTTGCTGGGTTGGCAGGAGTTGACCCAATCCAAAAGGGAACTGGTCTGAACCTTTTGTTTGATTGGCTGATTTCTATTCCCTCCTTTCCTGAAGCTAATACACATCTCGAAAATTTGACAGAGATATTAACGAGCTCAACCCCTTCACTCAGTTTATCTCCCATTGGATTATTAACTTCCTTCAAGATTTACGGACAAACTAACGAACTTGTTGATACGAAATTTCCGGAAAAATTCAAATTAATAAATAAAAATTTATTAAATACTTATGTATCTCTTATCAGAGACTGGTCCATAAATCGAGGTTATATCGATTATTACTATGATACCTACTTCGTCGGAGGCATAAATTTCACCAGCAAGTTGGTTTCGTATTTCGATCAATGGTTAGTCGATGGGTTTATCAACGGAACTGGTGTATCAAGTCTCTCTGGTGGGGAGGGTATACGACGCGGAAAAAATGGCAGAATATCTCATTACCCACTCGGATTAGTAATTGGAACTGTTTCGCCGGTGTCGATTGTTGATTTCCCAATCCCGCCCTTGCCGTAAACTGCTACTTTCGTTTCACGAAGCTCCAATTCGTGTTCATTTCTCCCGACTATTGTTCATCTTCCCCATCCCCATCTCTCCCCTTTCTGCTCTTTCCATTCCCCAGAGATATTACTTCTTCCTATAAGGTAGGAGAATCCTGCGGCTATTCTACTATGCTTCTTGGAGGGGGGGGAATAGGAAGTACTAATTGGTGATTAATCGATACAGATCGTGGGGGGCTTGTGGGGTTGATCTCGACCTCGATCGATTGCCCCCTCCCATGATTCGGGGACCCTTCCATTCAAATGGGATTGCTATCGCCGCCGCCTCCTCCTATAATGGGAGTTAGAGTGTACGCGAAGTTTACTTCACGAAATGTCGGAGAAAGCTTAACGTATTACAGATTTAGAAGCGGTTCGAAGAACAAAAGCCTTCGGGTGTGTATGGGACTGAATCCCCTACCACTTTCCTCGGTAGCTCAGCGGTAGAGCGGTCGGCTGTTAACCGATTGGTCGTAGGTTCGAATCCTACCCGGGGAGATTCGTCCGAATCTACGTCAGTAATTCCTAGTAATTGGATAGTTGTGTTTCCCACATATGCCAAATCAAATTGCGTCGGACCATGACCCACCAACCTGTGAATGATTCACTATCGTGCTTATTTCCAGCTCCAACAATTGAGGGGAAAAAGATTTGTGCGTCCTTACCCCCCCCCGCCCCCTTGAATACCCCAAGGCAAGGACCCTGGCTATTCAGAGGTCGTTTTTGGGGACCCCCACTCCAATTCCGGCGTATTGAGCGATTGGAATGAGCGAATCAATCAGTCATCTGGGGAGGGGAGTAAATCCACAATTTTCTGAGATAAAGGATCTATTCCAAGCGTGATGTTAAAAAGCTGTTTCGCAAAATCCCTACGGAATAAGCTATTGCTCCCTCCCAATCTTCTTTCTAAGCAGAAAGACTCATAAAAGACTCATATAAGAAATGGTCTTCAGTTCCTTAACCATTTAAGATGTTGCAATAAAATGATTTGTATCAGTAAAAGGAAAATATAGACCTTCCTTTTACTGACTTGGCTTCTAATTATATTGCTAGAGATCTAGACAGAATGAGGGGTATCTAAGATTTGTTCTATGAACTTTCATGAAAAAATTGTTTCGTCGCTCGATCCAGTGACGCCCCACCAAATCAGAACGGATTGAATAGATATTAATAAATTTCAAGCAACATGTTATAGATAAGAAAATCCTGAAATGGGCAACGGTTTCGCCTCATCCATTTGTTTCTGTGAACCAGAAGCCTAAACCGAATAAATCGCTCTGGGAAATCTTCTGCCACCACGTAGGAATCAAAGCGAGCGGGACTAAATATCTGCGGATATTGCAGATGTATATTCATAGAGGAAGTTTCTTTGACGTATTCGGAATCTCGCTCCTCTTCATCCAAGGGGAGATTATTCCACCGCTTAATAGATGAGTCAGGTTTCAATTTCGGATTATCTTCACGATAGAGAAAGAAATTTTTAATTTTTTTATTTGACATTTTATTAAGGTGCTGCCTTCTCATGCCGTAAATGGCGTAAAGCCTCCGCGCCAGTTCTTTCGTCGGCAACAAGCTGCGACGCGAGGAAGGAATGTTAGGATCTGGCTGGAACAGAAGCATGGGGTCCCAGATGAAGCGCCCCCCGAAGAGTCGAGTCGTTTCATCGAATCGATTACAATGTGTTTCATATTCATTAGATGAGTCGCCGGATATTGCCAATTCGAGAAATTGCTCACGTAGCAACATATTATCCAACCGGTTTTCCAATCTTTTAATAGATTTATCTGTCACATTAGTCGCAGATTTTTCAAAACTGAATAGATATCCGCTTTTCTCACACCATTTACTTCTGTCACCCTTAATATTATTGAATTCGAAATCTTGTTGGGGTATATAATTCTGATTTTGGTAGAGGAGAATTAAATTATACAAATGATTGGGTTCAGATAATACCCTCATCAATTCATAAGCCCCGCTTCGCAGGAAACGGAGACGCCAAGCCTTATGGGACCAAGTGATCTCACGCGACACTTCCGTCGGACTTGAGTTTATTAGTTCGGGTGACTGTTGCAGTTCGAAGTCGGTTAGACTGCTAAATCCCCCCCTTCTCATAAATTTAGAAGAACGACTTGTAGAGGTTACACCTGAACAATACTTGGGTTTAGCGATAGGAACGGAAAAGGAAAGACTATTACCGTGTCGATTTTCGTCTCTACAAATTTCTGAACGTGAAAAATTAGTCGAGAGGTTTTCTAGTACACCACAAGCTAGGTTCAAGTCATTCTCTACGAGTTTGTCGATAACAATGAAATTTTCTTTCTTTCTCATATCCATTTGGAGCGAATCGCGAGCTACTAATCCAGCTAGTATCCCTAGGATATGCGAAAATAGAGTGAATTCATTAAATGTTGACTTGGTTATTGGAGGTTCCACATACCAGTTAGACAAATAATAGAATCGCATTTTTAACGCGTTACGACCAATATACGTATTTGTGAGATAAGTATCTATCAAACTATTCTTTGAAGTAGCTTCCGCTATCTCGTGAGAAAAGATTTCCCATTCAGAACCGGATTCTATCCCATTGCCCATATCACTAGCAGTCGAATGTTGTCTATGCAAAGCTAATTCAATTGCGTCGCTGCATATAATCTCACTTCTTCTGGAAGTACCTATTAATAACGCCTCACTAGCAAGAAGGAATAAATCTCGTTTACTATAACCCGTAGTTCCGGACCCGGTACCTTCAATAGGGGGAAGAGGCGGATTAGCCTCCATTTCGCAACCTTTGATACGTAATAGAATTGGTAATTCTTTATGACGTTGATACCCGTTGGATTTTCGAAAATTTATTAATTAGTTTAACCGGTTCGGAGCTATTGGAGCTGGATCTATCCTCGCAGGTACGTGAGTCGTAGCGATAACAACATTCCTGCGGATGTTGGAATTGCTGCGCCTGTCACCAATACTTTTCAATATTTGGCAAAGTAAGAATTTGGGATCAGCTTCTAGCTTATGATACGAACGATGAATATTCAATTCATGAATATCTTGAATCCATAGTGTACAAGGAGACATCTCTTTCGCCATTTCAAAAACGAAATTTAATCGGTGTACGCTTTCTTTCGAGATGAAATTTCCACGTGCATTATTAAAAAAGGATCGGTTGTATATCAGCTTCTTCAGTGGTAGTTTCACCACTGGAAAGTAGGAATCGAATGCTACATCTCTAATAATGGAAGATCGGCCAGTTTCTATGGGTCCTACTAGCAAAATTCCTTTAGATGGTAATAATCCCGATTGGAGTGAGATAGGTATGTCATGACATGGCATATTTAGTAGACTGCCTCTTCGTCCCGTTGCTGCTGAAAATAGAATATTTCTCTCGAGGGCGGAAAAAGCCCACTTCTCCGCAGGATCCAACTTACGGATCTTGTGACTCAATAGATCATTTTGCCAGAATTGAAGTAAGTATGCCAAAACATTAGATCTTTCTTGTGGGTAAGGTTCATGAAAAATCTCGTCGCTCAATAAATCATAGTTGGAATTCAATTTCGACACATACCTATGAAGAATTTTATTCGTCACTAAATGTTGAGTCAGTAGTTCTTTCTTACTATCTAGGATATCGGAGCTTTCTTTATGAAACATCCATGAATCAAGTTCATTTTTCACAAAGGAGAAAAAGATTATATTATTTATATAATTCAGGAATCTATTCAAAGAATAGATTAGTAGATCTCTCGTTGACATTTAGCTTGTCGAAGGGGAATACATTACCTCTTTCAAATAGGATCCACGCGTTGGGTCTGTTAGATATTCAATAGTATTGAAACGTTTCCATGAATGAAAGGAATTGAAACCCGAAACGGCAGACAAAGGGTGTTTGAATAATGCAAGAACAATTAATACTGAGAGAATGAAGTAATAGAAGATAGACCTATTGGAAAATTGAGATACTGACCATCCTCCCGAATGTAAAATCTCCGCTTCATCAGGAATTTCTTCGAAAATAAGAAGACCTATCTCGGATACTATAGTATTGATAGAATCGTTGTCAAATCTCAATCCTAGGCTTTGCAGTCTTTGGATTAAATAGGCTTTCGCGCCATCTACTACATCCTCAGCAATTACTTTATAAATTCTAGGGAAATTATGATTTGAGTCATAACTTATTTTAAGTACTACTTCTGGATATGTTTCTCTAATCGGATCGTAGAAGTATCTCCACCAGGTGGGGGTAAAAAACCAAGGTATATAATCTCTAAATAAGCTCCATTTTTCACCGATATTGTCTTTCCAAAAGATCCAAGAGATCTTATATCTGTTCAAATCTTTTAATAATTCATTGAAATTGATAAAGTGGGATGGACGAATAGCCTCTCTCCGGATAGATTGATCCGCGTAGTCCGTATCTTCGCGCGCAACCTCCTTTCCAATCGATTCTGCTAGAGATCTCGATGTTACATCGTTGCATAATGGGAGTCTTAGCGACCAGTAAGATGTTTCCATTTCTTCCGGTTCCCAGAAATACCTAATAGACAAATTCTTCTGATAGACCCGATCCAATACCAGATTCTTGGGACGAGATTGGGGTCGCTGATCCGACGACGAATCGGAGTTTATCGACGTCTTCCCCAAATAAACTCCAGCGCTACTGCACGAATATAGAAATGACTCTATCGTTTCACGAGGAGATGAGTTCAAACTCGCCAGTAACCTCTTTAGATCCGAAACAGAATTGGAAAGTCCATCTGAATGAGTTACTAATGCTGTGGATTCATGCAGATTAGACAAAATAAATTGAATTGGTGTGGGTACGTGGCCAGCAACCTCCCCTGCTGTCTGTCTCGATAAATTGGATGACAACGAATCCGACAGTTGGGGATGAATAATTGAGATGATACTAGATGAGATGGTTTCATCTTCGGAGCCCGCATATTCATCTTCGGAGCCCGCATAGAAGTTTTCTAGGACGTTGAGATAACTACTGTTGCATCTCCCAATAAAAAAATCCCTTTTGATTCTCGGAATGAAGTTGCTTCCAGCACAGTTCCGTATAGGTGAGTCGTCTAGAAAGTTTAGTTTATTAACCTGATCGGAAATGTATCTCGAAATATTTTCACCAATATCTTTAGTTGAACCTCCCCCACGGTTTAAATCATGCAGAAACGGATTCCGAAATTGCCTCCCCGTAATGGAAAGAGCATCGTTTGAAAATCCTGCTCGGATGGATTCGATGCGGGGCAACCCGAGAGAAGTAGGATTCACTGCAGGTTCCAGCTCGGTCGAAGAGCCTACCGATTTCTTACTCATTAACAGTTTGGATTCAATGAATAAACTCTTTTTTCTCTCAAGAATTGTTTTGAGGAAAAGTATCTGTTCGTCAATGTAACCATCGAATAAACTTGATAGAAGATCAAGCTTCATGAGATCTATCTTGTTCAATTTCTCGAGATCTATATCGTTCAATTTTTCGATGCAATAATCAATGGTATATATCAAAGCTTTCTGGCGAGTAACCTCAGCAACAATCATTTTGTAAAGAAAAAAAGCATTAAGAAATCGATGAAAATCTTTTTCGTTCTGTTGATTGTTACTACCGAGACTGACACCAATATTACTCAGTAATTCGTTTCCTATTATTGATACACGGCAAATTGATTCCCCCAAGTCACACTTTAAGACTTCCCCGACGGGGAAAAAAGACGAATCCCCGGTCGTATCGAGCCATCTATGCACATTTGACTGAACATTTCTATACTCATCAATTTGAAAGGTAATATATTCGTTCAATAGGCGCTCTACGTTATCTTTCCATTTCAATACTATTTATTCAGTTGCAATTCCTGTTACACCGGTGTACTCCCCGCCCCCCGTCCAGCCATCCAACCGATATTTGATTTGGAAGAAATATTCAGCAAATAATGCGCAGAAATAGTCATGGAAAAGAAATATGTATGTTGAGTAGAGAGGTATGATTCTATTTCGTCCATACAATCTAACTAAAGAATATATTGAATGTATGTTACCCTTTTCTTTCAATTAGTTTAAAAAAGTAGTATTTTCACTTCGATTACTTATTTTTCTAGGTATACCTAAAAATATTTGAAAATAGTTTGGAAGAATCTCATTGAGGTTGAGGTGTCTGCTACTTGCTAGCCCAAGTTTTTTGCCAGATATTTGAGTAAGCGGCATGTCACCCTTCGTTTCCAATGGAAATCCTTTCCCAGATTTGACGCTACTACTGACGTCAATAACTACTGCCCCACCAAAAATCAGATTCGATTTCTCAATTATCGAGAGAAATTCGGTGAGTCGATTTGTTAATCCATTTTTCATTTGTGAATAAGTGTGTAGAATGGGAAATTCTTCCCCATTTTTGTCACAATCTAATCCGGATATACAGCCACGAAACGACGTCGTCTTTTCACAAGACGTAAATGAAGACAAGTTGGAAAAGGCTTCTCGCTCGAAATAAAATCCCGATCCATCCCCCCGGTGATCTGCTGAATTTCCGGATTCAAGTAACGCCTTGTCGTAGGAGTTTAATACTACGGGACTTAATGAGTCGCTTCTCAATTGTGTTGCTTGTAACCGACCCAGATCTCGCTTGTTATGATTTTCCCAAAAGAATAACGAATCGAAATCACTTTGGTTGTTTCTAGAAACTACCAAATAGTTATAGAATTTGAAAAACCTACTTGAATCTTGTAAAAACCTATCCCTACAAAATGCTTGAATCCTTTCAGTCTCATCCTTGGATATATCTCCGGCAAGGAGTGACTCCCTCACCATGCATGCCTTCCACCTACCGGAAACCAGAGGAATCATCGCATCATAACGAACTTGCTTCTCCTTCTTCGTTGAACCTGCAGAAATATCTTCGTTCAAACCTAAGTCGCGGGAAACAGGTATTCCCCTCTTTCCATTCCTTCCAACAGATAAAGATCTTTCGAATCGGGGGAAGCAGTCGCAGGAGAAGTCACCAGAATTTTCTGCTTGTTTTTTTATTACTTCGTCACCCCCATCAATGACTCCCGCTAATACAAAACTTCCTTCGATCGACCTTTTGTCACTCAAGCAATGCATAGAAATTGGTATTGCTAACAGCATTAGCATCTCCAGGGTGATGCCACTATCTCTTTTTAGTGAATCACGCAGATTGCGTAAAAATAGTGAACTCAGAAATCACAAGTCAGATAATCTGATAAAAGGTTGATAATTGGAAGATGGACTAATTAGAAATTCTTTGAGATGTTGGTTTTTCAATGATTCGAAGAAGTGGTCTAATAGACCGACTTCCACTAACTCTGAAATTTTAGATGAAAAATCTGGACTTCCTACTCTTTCTTTTGCCACCTCTTTCACCTTATCTTCTTTTTTCATATTAATTCTATGCGGTAGAGACTATCTATTTCCCACATTTATTATACCAATAATTTCGAAAATTTCAAGATAGAATGGAATAAATATTTCAAACGAGTCTAGTGATTTCTGTGAATAGTCGTATCCAAAACTGAAATTAGATCGGGAATTCTAAATTGTTATTGTCGAGGAGACCCACACACATCCCATCCACCTTAACAATTTCTCCCTGTTCCAAGCAGAGCGATGGGATCGAATTACCCCAATTGGATGGGCATGGGCGAACGACGGGGATTGAACCCGCGCGTGATGGATCCACAATCCATTGCCTTGATCCACTTGGCTACGTCCGCCCCCTCTGCTGATTTAGTTGGCCCCCCCCCCGGACGTGAACGAGATCTATCCGTTAAGCAAGCTAGATAGGTTCTTCGGTTGATACACATACATATTAACTTTACGTATATAACAAGACAATAGAAAATCTTTGAAATGAGGAACGCAATCTCAATTTTTTTTATCCGAAAAGGGGAAATTGGGTTGGGGGGTTGCAAGCATTCCGCAAATCGGAGTAGGAAACTTCGTAATCTATTAAATCGCGGAAGGATATTCCAAATAGTTTTCAGAATTCAAGGTTGGAAACTGATAATCGTGAAATTGTGACAAGCTGTTATCGTCCTTTCCATTCGTTCTACCGCACGAACCTTCACCTCATTGGACACCAAACCTCCTCCTCTGGAGTTAAGAGATTTGGTATCCAGTTGTGCTACATAACCAGACGGATATTATCCGTTTATAGAAGGAGCTTCAACAGAAGCCAAGTCTAGAGGGAAGTTATGAGCGTTACGTTCATGCATGACTTCCATACCTAGGTTAGCACGGTTTATGATATCAGCCCAGGTATTTATGACACGACCTTGGCTGTCAACCACGGATTGGTTGAAGTTAAAACCATTCAAGTTGAATGCCATAGTGCTAATGCCTAAAGCGGTGAACCAGATACCTACTACGGGCCAAGCAGCTAAAAAGAAGTGTAGAGAGCGAGAATTGTTGAAGCTAGCATATTGGAAGATCAAACGACCGAAATAGCCGTGAGCAGCTACGATGTTGTAGGTTTCTTCTTCTTGACCGAACTTATAACCTGCATTAGCAGACTCATTCTCAGTTGTTTCTCTGATCAAACTAGAAGTTACCAAAGAACCATGCATAGCACTGAATAGAGAGCCGCCGAATACGCCAGCTACACCCAACATGTGGAAGGGATGCATAAGGATATTGTGCTCAGCCTGGAAGACGATCATGAAGTTGAAAGTACCAGAAATGCCTAGAGGCATACCGTCCGAGAAACTTCCTTGACCAATTGGGTAGATCAGGAAGACCGCGGCAGCAGCTGCGACAGGAGCCGAGTACGCAACAGCGATCCAAGGACGCATACCTAAACGGAAGCTTAGTTCCCATTCGCGACCCATGTAGCAAGCTACACCAAGTAGGAAGTGAAGAACGATAAGTTCGTAAGGACCACCATTGTAAAGCCATTCATCAACGGAAGCTGCTTCCCAGATCGGGTAGAAATGTAACCCAATAGCTGCAGAAGTAGGGATGATAGCACCAGAGATAATGTTGTTACCGTATAACAAAGAACCAGAAACGGGTTCGCGAATACCATCAATATCTACAGGAGGAGCTGCGACGAAAGCAATGATGAATACAGAGGTTGCGGTTAGTAAGGTGGGAATCATTAAGACACCGAACCATCCGATGTAAAGACGGTTTTCGGTGCTGGTGATCCAGTCGCAGAAGCGACCCCATAAGCTTGCGCTTTCGCGTCGTTCTAAAGTTGCGGTCATGGTAATTTTCGGTTTTCAAGAAATAATTGGTGATTCCCCAGGCTAGTAAGCTTGTTAATTTGTAATATATCACAAAAACCTATCTGTGTCAACCGAAATTAATTGAGTCCCCAGAATTCTCGGATATGGGGGCTTCTTATTGATATCTCAAACAATTTTTAGCCATTGTTTCACAACAAGGCTTTCCTTTTTCAAAAAAGAATTAAATTTTTACTCTATGCGGTATGCGGTGCGGGCCTCAATCAATTTCAGTCTCTGAAAAACTGGTCACGCGTCAAGCCTTTTTGCGAGGCACTCCGCAACTCCGCATTGGCCCCCCCCCCGCTATCCCATTAGGTTAGGGGGAGTCTAATAATTAACAACCTAAGAAAAAGTAGTTGCCGATCCCCACTTGTGGCTTAGACACCCGCTATTCGCCGTTGACTCCTCACTCAACCATTTCTTCATAGTGTTTTTTGATTCCCCGGTAGTTTGTGCCCCGGTTCCAATCCACAACGGAAAGATTGTGGATTGGAACGAATTCGAAACTAGCGGAAATGAGCGAAAGCTTTGTTAGCTTCCGCAACTTTATGAGTCTCCTCTTTCTTCCGTATCGCACTACCGGAATTCCTGGCGGCATCCATTGATTCATCACTCGATCTTAAAGCCATACTTCGACCTGAGCGTTTTCGACACGCAATTAATGACCACCGAATAGCCAAAGCTTTTCCCTCTGCCGGTACTACTTCAACGGGAACTCGATAAGTTGATCCACCTACACGTTTGGTTTCTGTCACTACATCGGGAGTTACCCCGCGCACCGCCTGTCGCAGAACAGACAGTGGGTTCCTATTTGTCTTTTACCTAATCCGCTTCATAGCCTGATAAAAAATCTGATAAGCCAGTGATTTCTTGCCATTTTTCAGGATACGATCAACTAGCATATTTACTAATCGATTACGATAAATTGGATCTGATTCGATATTTTTCTTTCTGTTCACTACACTGCTCCGATGTAACACGAGTTTACAAATATAAATATGTCAGATTTCAATCAATTCTTTTATTTCAATGGTATCTCAAGCTACTATTTTGGCTTCTTCACTCCATATTGTAGGGTGGATCCACCGATTAGTCGAGGATCTCCCTCCAAACTGCACGTGCGACTTTCGTCGAATACAGCTTTCCACATGATTGAATAGAAACTATTCAAATGATTTTGAACCATTTATTTTTTAGGATGCAAATCATATTTACTCATCGCACATTGAGTATCCGTTTTCTCCTATTCCACGGGTAAAAGAAGTCGAAGTCTAGATATAAAAGAAGAAAATCTTGCAATTCAGTTATCTTACTAGGAATGTCCGTAGGTTTATCAATCCAATCAGTAGGTGTGCATAAAGCCTTCACCGAATCTACGTAGTCGTAATCTGAACCTGTTCCAAGAGGAAAAGAGGTCCTAAGATTTTCTAGGTGAGAAGGTAAAACTCAACTTACTGGAATAGAACACCTTAGACACCAAGTTGTTTCATACAAATAGATAGATAATAATTAATCTCTATCAATCTCTGTAGTAGCAGGCTTCAGTCCCCTGGCAATGCTGGGTCGGCTACACATTTAACATATCAGAACAACTGATACGGAATCATTGCGATGATACAAGTTGTGACAATGTTCTGCAACGCACTAGGACGCCCTTTTTTACGGTCCTTCACCCCTACAGCATCTAAGGTTCCTCTAACAATGTGATACCTAACACCGGGTAGGTCTTTGACCCTTCCGCCTCTCACGGGGACCACCGAATGT